AGTGGAATTAAATTTATAGAATATGATTGAATTGCGTAATATAAATATAAAATATAATAAGAATAGTATTTATTGTATTTATTTTATTAAGTACATGCTGATACGGCTATCCATTTTATCCATATATCACATCTTTTATTGTAATTTCACTTGGGACAACATTAGTCACACTCCGTAAAAATTTGTATTTTCTATTCAATATATTCAATGAAAAATTGAAACAGGAGGATTCTCTATAGGGATATGTACATAAGAGAGAGATCAGGTTTGGTATCTGGGTAACAATTTCTGTTCTGGGGTTTACATATACACATATATGTTATTATAATTGAAATTGAAAAGGATTGATTATTGAAAAAAAATGAATACTGATTAGTCATAAATCAATTTGATTTTCTTTTGCCATTCAATGAAACAAAATTTCATTGGAGATAAAAATGGAGGAATCGTTCGCTAATTCAAAGTAAATTGTTAATGGTTCCAATTTGTCCTGAATTTTACAGTCTGTGACCAGAAATCCATTTTTTCTACTCTCAATAGAAAGGAGAAGGGATGTTTTTAAGCGATGTATTGTATATTTTAAGATACAATCAATCGAAGAGAAGAATCTAAACTAGATCCAATAAAAAACAGGAATTTCTTTTTTGAAAAGGATAGGTACAATGGTATTCAAGATAAAAAAAGGAGTGAGTAATAGAATTAGAATATAGATAATATTTTTATCCATTTTTGACCGAATTTGGCGGCATGGCCAAGTGGTAAGGCGGGGGACTGCAAATCCTTTATCCCCAGTTCAAATCCGGGTGTCGCCTGATCAACAAAAGATTTTTTATTTCTTTCCTATCTTGTGCCGATCTAATTCGACGAATTCTTGCGGAGCAAGAAGCAGAGGCAAAGGACTAAGTGGGCGTGTCAATACTCGATTTTGATAACCCATGGCGTAGGTTTTCTAAAAGACTGTCATTTTTTTTTCTCACAATTTAGGCGTAGCCCAAATCGGTATCAATAGGGATGAAGCAACTCTCATTTATTAATTTAATGATTGACTCTCACCATTTATTTGATTCAATTGAAAAATCAAATAAATGGTGAGAGTCAATTCCGGGATTCAGAACTAAGGTCGGAAATCTCGGTATCCAAAGGTTCCTAAGGGACACTCTGTTTTTGCTACTAGAATTGAAGAAGAGATTATACGAAAGACTATAATAACAAGATCTCTTATATTAAAAGAGTAAAGGTTAAAGTTAAAAAAAAAGAATGTATTAATTAATAGTGGTGGTGGGTTCTCCTGATTCTTTCACAGAAAGAAGGACAGTAAGCTTAGATCAAATAGGAAATAGAGGTATCTGATAGATAGTTATCTATCGTGATGGTATATTTTTATGCTTTTTGCTTAGTAAGGAAAGGCATTAATATCAAAACAAACAATAGGTCTTACTATTCTTACATGCTCCATATAGAAGCATTCCTTTTATATTTCCAAGGAAAAGGCGTGTGTATCATCGTATTTGTACTAAATGCTTCCTGATTTTACCAGAAACCCTAAAATAGAGAAACTTGTTACGAGTGTATTCATTGAATTGGTTCATCAATAAATAGTCTTACCTATTTTGACTCTGCGCCATTGATTCCGCTATGATTATTAATCAATAATAGAATAATTCCTTCATAGAAATAGAGGACATAATTCACATGGATATAGTAAGTCTTGCTTGGGCTGCTTTAATGGTAGTCTTTACATTTTCCCTTTCACTTGTAGTATGGGGAAGGAGTGGACTCTAGGGCTGGGCACTACAAATTGCTCAATCGAATCGTATCAATTCTTTATTGATCATTTTGCGAAGCCCTAAAAAAAGAAAAATGTCTTCCAAATTGTACTGGAATACAGTAATGAATGATTACCATGCATGATAGGCGATTTTTTCCAACCTAATTTTTCCTAAATATTCTATTTTAGTGAATCAGCTCTTATCATAATTATGGATATTACAATAAGAAAAACTAATACTATTTTTTTTCTTTATTTATTTCCCTTTTTCTTTTACCTTTCTAAAAGAAAGTCGTTCTGCTATTACGACAATACATATTTTCTTTCTATCGGAAACGAAGCGATTAGTAATTGGCCAAAGAGATCCGACACATAATAAAATTAGATCTTTCTTCTGTTGAGCGATCCACATATCATACATTTAACATTTGTTTTAGACTACTAGAAAAGTTTTTATGCTTTTTTTGATTCATCTCATGTTTAAGCATGAAAAATGGACAGGGTCTGCTCTACTCCTTTTACAAATCCGAAGAAGTTACTGTATAACTTAACTCCGTGGATCATCCGTTAATTGTTCAATCAATGACTTCTTGAGATGGGAAATCAAACTAAAAGAAATAGAGTGCTATCTGTATGTACATCTAATATATGTACATACATATTGTAATTTGATCTATATATAATAATAATAAAAACAATACTATAGCTGGTGTGGTAGAAAGAACTATATATATAGTTCTTTCTACCACACCAGCTTAGATACTTACTACGATACTTCTGATTCCAGCCTAATCATTTCATTTAAGATTTAGAGTTTGAATCCCTTTCTTTCATTTCTTGAATCATCGATAAGAACTAATAATAATTCAAGTTTCATTCAAATTAATCATTTTGGCTGACTGTTTTTACATAGATGATAAGTAAAAAAGCAGTAGGAACTAGAATGAACAGTGCAGTAGCAATAAGTGCGAGAATATTTACTTCCATAATCCAATCTTCTTTTGTTTCGCAATAACTCGGGATCTAATCCCATAGAGATGATAAATTTGACTCCTGCAAATTCAACGGGATTAATTGCATCCCGATGATACTGAATCAGATCAATATTATGAATAACAATTTCTGATCTATCAAATCAATTCATCGTCGAAAATTCAATAATATAGTAGTAGTATAACATAGAAAGGAAAGATCTTTTATCATACTAAATCAAAAATAGCATTTTTGATTTGATCAGAAATACACATCAATCATTAGATTTTCATACCCTTTTTCCACTTTTTCTTTTCTATAACATAACCTATTAGCTATCTTCTTTATACAACTTCCCTACTTAATACATACATATACATAGAATTATGTACATAAAATTATGAGGTATCATATGACTGGTATTGTCTGGGTCATACACAGATACAAACAGTATAAGTGAGATGGAAAAATAAAGGATTTAGTATAAAAAATCAAATATTTGAACAAAAAATACTGAATATAGCAATACTACCGATTGTACCAATCGACATATGTCTCTCCCTTATCAATCAGTACTAGGGAAAGAACTCGGAAAAGAAATGGAAATTCCCATATTTATCTGATGATAAATGCGAAACAAAAGAAAAAAAATTCCCCTCCCCGCACCGGGGATTCGATTCGGCTCCCCCTCTTCCCTTTCGCGAAAAATAGAGAAATGAATTGAGAAATTCATCGGATCCTAGTTCGGGACTGACGGGGCTCGAACCCGCAGCTTCCGCCTTGACAGGGCGGTGCTCTGACCAATTGAACTACAATCCCAGATGGTTTCATAAGAATTGTCATGTTGTAACGTAACAGATACACGAATGATATAGTGATATCATATCCACATAAACACGGGCTTTAGCGAGAGTGCCGCGGATTATTAGTAACTAGTGATTCTTTTTTTTTATTGTTAAAGTGGATAATCAACCTTTCAATGAGATGAGAAAAAAATATAAATAGAGCAAAAAATTGACCCTTTTCCTTCATTTCTGCAGATCAAGCATTTCTTTTCTGTAGGACAAATTGGTTATATTATACTCATGGAGCGGTGATTTTTTGGGCCGAGCTGGATTTGAACCAGCGTAGACATGTCGCCAACGAATTTACAGTCCGTCCCCATTAACCGCTCGGGCATCGACCCAGGAAGAATTCATTCTAGGCTTATTGATAATCCATGATCAACTTCCTTTTGTAGTACCCTACCCCCAGGGGAAGTCGAATCCCCGTTGCCTCCTTGAAAGAGAGATGTCCTAAACCACTAGACGATGGGGGCATATCCGCCCGACCGTCATCATACTATGATGATAGTATGAACAGTTTTTTGGAATTGTCAATATAATATAATGGTATGGCTAGATCCGAAGAGTCTTTCTATGTTATGATTCTATAGAATCATAACATTTTTGGGGGGGGTTGATGCTTCATGAATGAAGCATCCCATACTATTCGATATAACGAAAGGAAGTATAGGATTCCTTCAGTTCAGGCAATGGTTAGCCGGACAGAAAAAAGGGGTAGGGGAGGTAAAACCCCATTTAGTTTCATTTCATTTATTTTCTTCCATTTTCACTCATTGCTTCGTTTATCGTTGAGATGCAATATAATATGCCTATCACTATCTCGCACTAAGCCATAAAATGCAAAAACGAGAAAAATTTTACCCACTTTCTAGGTAAATACAAATTTTTTGTCCATTATGAGTCTACTGCATATATGTATATATGTAGTAGACTCATAATATAAAATGGTTAATTCATGAATTGAATAGGGCCCTTTTAACTCAGTGGTAGAGTAACGCCATGGTAAGGCGTAAGTCATCGGTTCAAATCCGATAAAGGGCTTTTTCATGAAAATCAAGTCTTAGTCTTCTTTTTTTTTCAGCGGATAATACGGATAGTGTTAATATTCAAAAAATGTAAGTGGACCTGACCCCTTGAATCATGACTATATCAGCTATTCTGATATTTAAATTCGATGATATATATTAAATTATGGAAAGCGGTTTTTTTTCCTTAAACCACACAAGACAAGAATTTGTCGATATTCGATATTTCTTATTTTCTCTTCTTGTTAATGGATGCTGCATAGGAATAAATCGCTATTCTTTTCCAATACATATAAAAAAGTATATTATATTTCGAAAATAGATTTTTCAATATCTTTCCTTGATTTCAGAATCCGATATTGTTTTGTTCCAGCAATGCAATAGAGAACG